TTCTGAAGGTCTACTAAATACTTTAAATATTCAAACCAAGAATTGACGATTGGTCAAATGAAAAAGATTGATTACTGAGTCCACTTGTAATTTGTTTCACTTATCTTATCTATTTTTTTCTATTCTTTAAAAATTTCCTAACAAAAGATTATCTAGAAAAGAAATACATAATGAATTTGAAAAGCGCAGATCTTTTTTGAGCAATAGATGTCTTTCACATCCAGCTAGCAACCTGTTAATTCGTATTTAAATGGCAGTTCCAAAAAAACGCACTTCTGCAGCAAAAAAGCGTATTCGTAAAAAATTTTGGAAAAAGGGGGGATATTGGGCAGCGTTAAAAGCGTTTTCCCTAGGAAAATCTCTTTCTACCGGGAATTCAAAAAGTTTTTGTGTGACAAACAAATAAAAATCAAATCAAATGTGTAATAAAACGTAATACGTTGAAATAATTTCAAGAGGTCCCCTTGACCCATTCCATTTCCTGTTTATTAATTCAACAGGAAATGGAATTTAGTATGCTATTAGAACTCGTAATTTCGAATTTTCGACGAAATTCAGTCGAGGAAAGACGAAAATACACACTAAAACAAAAACCCTAAACGAAAATAATGAACCCTCAAACATTTTGTAAAAAATACTGTACCCAATTGAATTATTAAAGCTAGACGATTTTCGATTCATAGGTTATTATGAGTTCAAGACAAGCCGCCATGGTGAAATTGGTAGACACGTTGCTCTTAGGAAGCAGTGCTAAAGCATCTCGGTTCGAGTCCGAGTGGCGGCAGGGCATCTCCTAAAACAAATTAATTAAATCCTATAATGAATAATGAATTTAATTTCCTATTTTTATTTTCTAATTTGAATTTTTAGAATTCTAATTAAGGGACTTTTTTTTATGATATTTTCAGCCTTAGAACATGTATTAACTCATATTTCCTTTTCGACCATTTCAATTATAATTATAATTTATTTGATAACCTTTTTAGTCGATGAAATCGTAAAACTATATAATTCATACAAAAAGGGCCTGATAATCACTTTTTTCTGTATAACAGGGTTATTGATCACTCGTTGGATTTGTTGGGGGCATTTTCCTTTAAGCAATCTATATGAATCAGTAATCTTTCTTTCATGGGGTTTTTCTTTTTTTCATATAGTTCCTTATTTCAAAAAAGATCCAAAATTTATAAGTACAATAATCGGCCCAAGTGCTATTGTGACCCAAGGCTTTGCTACTTCAGGCCTTTTTACGGAAATACATGAATCCGCAGTGTTAGTACCTGCTCTTCAATCCGAATGGCTAATAATGCACGTAAGTATGATGATATTAAGCTATACATCCCTTTTATGCGGATCATTATTATCAGTATCAGTTCTGGTCATTACAGTTCGAAAGAAGAGAAATTTTTTTTCTACGAGTAATCTATTAAATTTAAATGAGTCATTTTTCGTCGATGAAATAGAATATATGAATGAAGAAAACAATGTTTTACAAAATATTTCTTTTTTTTCTCCAAAAAATTATTACAGGGCGCAATTGATTCAACAATTGGATTATTGGAGTTATCGGGTTATTAGTCTAGGATTTATCTTTTTAACTATAGGAATACTTTCTGGAGCAGTATGGGCTAACGAAGCGTGGGGATCCTATTGGAGTTGGGATCCAAAAGAGACTTGGGCTTTTATTACTTGGATCATATTTGCGAGTTATTTACACATTCGAACAAATACTAAATTTACGAGTACAAATTCAGCAATTGTAGCATCTATTGGCTTTCTTATAATTTGGATATGTTATTTTGGGGTCAATCTATTAGGAATAGGACTACATAGTTATGGTTCATTTCCATTACCATTAAATTGAATTCGCTGGACAGTTCTTACGAATAGGAATCTTTTTTATCTGATACGTATTGGAAACTTTGTGTGAACTGGGGAGAACCTCCCGAATGACTACAACATTTGATCGGGAAGGTTCTCACCAGTTCAAATTGCATCCCACAAGAGAACAAGAAAAAGCCGTCTTCTCCTTTTGTCATTGTACAAGGGAAACACTTTTCAAATGATACGATTTTGTTTATTTCTTTTCTTTATTTCGAAAAGCTATCTATAAAAGGAATTAGATAGAATAACTTCCGTTTTTTCGACTGATAATGAAAGAGCGAAATCAGGGTACATACCAATACCTAGTACGGGTAAAAAAATCGAGATCGAAAGAAATAACTCTCTTGGGCCAGAATCAAAAAAATAAGAATTTGAAACATTAAATATTTTGTACCCATAGAACATCTGGCGTAACATAGATAATAAATAAATAGGAGTTAATAGCATTCCAATTGCCATTACAAATGTAATTAGGAGTTTTGTCATTAAAAGATATTTTGGACTAGTAATTAGTCCAAAAAAGACTATTAATTCGGCAACAAAACCACTCATACCTGGTAATGCAAGGGAGGCCATCGAAAAGCTAGTGAACATTGTGAACATTTTTGACATTGGAATAGCTATTCCGCCCATTTCGTCAAGATACACAAGACGTATTCGATCATAAGTCGTTCCGGCCAAGAAAAAAAGTGCAGCACCAATAAATCCATGAGAGATTATTTGTAAAAGGGCTCCATTTAGTCCCATATCGGTGATAGAACTAATTCCTATAATTATGAACCCCATATGAGATACAGAGGAATAGGCTATTCTTTTTTTTAAATTCTGTTGACTGATAGATGTTGAAGCTGCATAGATTATTTGTATTCCACCTATTATCATAAACCAAGGGGAAAATAGAGAATGAGCGTGGGGGAATAATTCCATATTAATACGAACTAATCCATACGCTCCCATTTTTAATAAGATTCCGGCTAGAAGCATACAAGTACTATAATGCGCTTCTCCGTGGGTATCGGGTAACCATGTGTGTAGGGGTATGATTGGCAATTTTACAGCAAAAGAAATAAGAAATCCAATATAGAATATTATTTCCAAGACCACAGGATAGGTCTGGTTGGATAATTTTTCCAAATTTAATGTAGGTTCAGTAGAACCATATAAACCGATACCCAGAACTCCCATTAAAAGAAAAATGGAACCCCCCGCGGTATACAAAATAAATTTTGTAGCCGAATACAGACGTTTTTTTCCTCCCCACATAGATACAAGTAGATACACCGGAATTAATTCGAACTCCCACATGAGAAAAAAGAGTAAAAGGTCTCGAGAAGAAAATAATCCTATTTGTCCACTGTACATTGCTAACATCAAGAAATGAAATAATCGTGAATCTCGAGTAACCGGCCAAGCCGCTAAAGTAGCTAAAGTAGTGATGAATCCGGTGAGTAAAATGGGTCCTATAGAGAGTCCGTCTATTCCTAATCTCCAATGAAAATCCAAAGAACCGATCCATTTATAATCCTCCACGAGTTGGATTAATGGATCATCAATTTTGAAATGATAACAGAATGCATAAGTCGTTAAAAGAAGCTCCAGTAAACAAATACATACAGTATACCACCGGATTGATCGATTTCCCTTATGTGGAAGAAAGAAAATTAAGGAACCCAGAAATATGGGCAAAACTGCAATTATTGTTAAGCAAGGAAAATGATTCGTGGTAAAGACAAGATATACTTGGGCCAGAAAAACCCGTGCGCAAAATATGTGAATTTGATTTGCGCACGGGTTTTGTCGGTAAAAAAAAACAAGAAAATGAAATCAAGTAGAGTTTTATGGAACGTATCAATAAGCTAGACCCATACTGCGGGTTGTTTCATGCCATAAATAAACTCGAACACTCAAGAAATCCGTTGGGCAGGCGGATTCACATCTCTTACAACCAACACAGTCCTCGGTCCTTGGAGCAGAGGCAATTTGTTTCGCTTTACATCCGTCCCAGGGTATCATTTCTAATACATCGGTGGGGCATGCTCGGACACATTGAGTACATCCTATACATGTATCATAAATCTTTACTGAATGTGACATTGAATCGATAGTTTTTGAGCGTCATAAATTTTCGGTCTAGTTTAAGTTTAATTTGAAATGAATCCTATATTGATTAGATACCAGACGAACCAATGAGCGATCAGAATCAAGCTGCTTCCGAATTTGTTTATGAGCGAAGACCAAAATACTTTGATTTCTTATGGTATGTTTTTCCAACCAAGATCATATCTTACCCGTATCAAACCAACAAATTTCAATCAATTTAGGAATATTCCTATTCCGTTTATATGATTAATACTATTTATTCAACAAATTGGATTGGTTAATACGAGTTGATTTTTTGTTACGATAAATTGATGAAACAATAGCCGATCCAATGGCTGCTTCAGCGGCTGCAATAGCTATAACAAAAATTGAGAAAATGTCTCCTCTTAATTGACGACTATCAAAAAGATCAGAAAATGTTACAAAATTTATATTAACTGAATTTAATATAAGTTCAAGACACATAAGAGCTCGAACCATATTTCGACTTGTGATCAATCCATAGACACCAATAGAAAATAAATAGGAACTCAAAACAAGTATATGTTCGAGCATCATTAACCAACTCCTTATCACTCTTGATTCATTTCAATCTGAACAATAATTCCATTGATTGGATTCGAATCTAACAAGTATGGAATAAAACAAGAGATATAGACGCCAAAACAATTATAATATTTTCCTTCCATTAATGGATTTTATAGATTTTTTTGAATCACTCATTTGAAGGGTTTATTATTGACGAGCTATAGCAATTGCACCTATTAAAGTGACTAAAAGAATTATTGAAATGAGTTCAAATGGAAGAAAAAAATCTGTTGATAAATGAATTCCGATTTGTTGACTATTAATTACCAAATCTTGTTCTAGAATCTGATTTGATTTTGTAGTCCAAAGGATCCCATACCAGGACGTATCTAGAATAGTAGTCATTAGTAAAATAAAAAGACTTATACAAACCATTGAAGTAACTCGATCCCCAACCGTCCAAAGATGAAAATCTTTGTAATATTCTGAACCATTCAGAAACATTACAGCAAAAATGATTAAAACATTGATAGCTCCGACATAAATAAGGAGCTGCGCAGCAGCTACAAAATACGAGTTCGATAGAATATAGAATAAAGATATACAAAAAAGAACGAATCCTAATGAAAAAGCCGAATAAATCGGATTCGGAAATAATACTACTGCTAGACTTCCTAATATAAGGCCTGATCCCAGAAAGACTAAAAGAAAATCATGTATTGGTCCAGGTAAATCCATTTTTATAGAAAAAATCAAAAAATTTCATGCCCTTGTTGATCTGATCAGGAAAAAGAAGTTATAATAAAGATATTAGGATCCTTCTTAATTTAATTTAATTGAATGAAATTGCAATGGGGGGTGGTGGGAATTGATGTAAATCTAGTTCGTAGGCTAGACTTTTTCTTAAAACCAGAGGTTAAAACTATCTATTTTGAAATCATTATTCGAATAGAAATTTTAAGCAAACTGAAACTACGATTCTCGCCAGCCTTGACCGAGTAAAAACCTCATTACTTTAGACCAAAAAGCTATTTTGATTTGGAATTTGGAAATGGTTTTTGAATCAAGAATCTTCAATCTTCTTGATTTAGTGAATTCGAAGAAATTGTTCGAATTGTGTAATCGTCAATTACGGACACCGGTAATCGACCTAAAGCAATTTGATTATAATTCAATTCGTGTCGATCATAAGTAGAAAGTTCATATTCTTCAGTCATTGATAAACAATTTGTTGGACAATATTCAACGCAATTACCACAAAATATACAGATGCCAAAATCAATACTGTAATTAAGGAGTCTTTTCTTTCGAATAGCAATTTCCAATTTCCAATCTACGAGGGGTAGGTTTATAGGACATACACGCACACATACTTCACAAGCAATGCATTTATCAAATTCAAAATGAATTCGGCCTCGGAAACGTTCCGATGTGATCAATTTTTCGTAGGGGTATTGAATAGTTACAGGTAAACGATTTGCGTGGGACAGGGTAATCACGAAACCTTGACCAATGTATCTGGTGGCTCGGATTGTTTGTTGACCAGAATTCAAGAACGGAGTTAGCATAGGGAACATATCGAAATATTTATAACTATTTTGACTTGTTTCTTTCTCTTGGTTGAGGCAAGTTATGAAAATAGAATATTCTATTTCTTTACAATGAAAGAAGTTTGGACGAAGTTGTTAATAATAGATTACCTAGAGAAATAGGTAAAAGAAATTTCCACCCAAGATTTAATAGTTGGTCCATTCTTAGTCTCGGTAAAGTCCATCTTGTTGCAATAGAAATGAACAGGAACAAATAAGTTTTAGCTAATGTAATAAAGATACCGATTATTGTTCCAAAAACTTGACTTCTTTTATTTATATCAAAAAGCTCAGTAACGAATAGATATGGAATAGAAAGATTCCAACCCCCCAGGTAAAGAACTGTTACAAATAACGAAGAAACTAGTAGATTTAGATACGAAGCAACATAAAATAAACCAAATTTGATACCTGAATACTCGGTTTGATAACCTGCTACTAATTCTTCTTCTGCTTCTGGTAAATCAAAAGGCAATCTCTCACACTCGGCTAGAGATGAAATTAGAAAAATGATAAACCCTATAGGTTGACGCCACAAATTCCACCCCAAAAATCCATATTTTGACTGCACTTCAACTATATCAACCGTACTTGAGCTGTTAGATAATCATAGTCGATGATAACATGACTGTTCCCGCCGCTATTACAGAACCGTACATGAGATTTTCACCTCATACGGCTCCTCAGAGATCATAAATTTATTTAAGGACCTTTCACCATTCTTTACTTGATGTGTTTGTGTAGGATGGATATAGAGTTAAACTCTTATCCTAAAGCCTATAATTAGACCAACGGAATTCTGTCTGCTAGAGTTATAGTAAAATAGTGCTTCTGAATTGATCTCATCTTTTAAGAATTCTCATCTTTCTTTATTGATTAATAACTTTATCCTTGAATAAAAAAAGAGTTCCTTTTTTAGGGTCGATATTTTAACTTTTATTTCCTTACGATTCTCCTTTCTCATAATCTCATAAAAAATTAAAAGATTTCTTCGTTCTTGATAGTTATTTACTTAATCGGTGGATAGGAACATACTCTGGATCGAAATCTTGGGGAGTACTTCTTAATTATTTCTACGAACTTAAAGCCCCAATTCGAATTACTTTTCTATAAATAAAAAGAAATATCCTGCTCGATAATTTTAATTTACAGAATCTACATAACAAATCCTTTGTGTATCTTGATCTTCCTAACCATCCACTCATTTTTGGAATTGGGAATAAATCTATGAGAATAATTAGTAAAACCTCCATAAAGTAGATCTTTTGAACCCGATTCAAGTGATGATGAGTAATCAATCAATCTCGGAGTAAACAGTCTCGACTGCTTCTATTTGCTTTCACTTAATTCTCGTACATAGGAAATGAGATTGAATTCTTTTAACAGCAATTATGAAACCGTTTTATTTCACTCATATAACTATCTGGTTTAGTTCATCCCTCCCAACGATACCGATGAATCAAAAAAAAATAGATATCATTTAACTCTCTTGCTAGAATAGAAAGAAAAGGGCTAGGCGAATTTTTATGTCTCACCGAATCGCACGTAGAGATATTGATAATACACATAGAGTTAATGGTATTTCATAACTAATTGATTGAGCAGCAGCCCTTAATCCACCTAAAAAAGAATATTTATTATTTGATCCATATCCCGACATTAGAAGTCCAACGGGAGCAAGACTTGAAACGGCGATCCATAAAAAAACACCAATACTGAGGTCGGTTAGAAGAAAGTGATAGCTAAAAGGAATTACTGAATAACTTAGTAAAATGGATATTACTGCTATAACTGGCCCCATACTGAATAAACGAATATCCCCTCTAGATGGAAGAAGATTCTCCTTGAAAAGTAATTTTGTACCATCAGATAGAGCTTGAAAAATCCCTAAAGGCCCGGCGTATTCGGGTCCAATACGTTGTTGTATCCCTGCAGATATTTCTCTTTCTAACCAAACAATTACTAGTACACCCAGTGTGATTCCTAATACAAGAGTAAAAATAGGGACAAGGATCCATATGATCCCATATCCTTCTTTTAAGGATTCCAATCTGGAAAAAGACAAAGAATAGATAGCTTGTATTTCTGTTGTATCCATTATCATTTCAACGATCAACTTCTCCCATAATGATATCTATGCTACCTAGTATCGTCATAATATCAGCCAATTTCATCCTTTTAACTAACTGAGGAAGAATTTGCAAGTTGATAAAACCCGGCGGTCGAATTTTCCATCTCCAAGGAAAAACACTTCCATCCCCTATCAAAAAAATTCCCAATTCCCCTTTTGGGGCTTCAACTCTTACATAAAGTTCTTGCTTGGACAATTCAAAGGTTGGAGAAGGTTTTTTACTAATAAATCTATATTCGAAATCATTCCATTCAGGATCTTTTATCCTACCAAAGCGTCGGATTTCTAAATTCTCATATGGTCCCCCTGGGATTCCTTCCAGAGCCTGTTGGATAATTTTTATGGATTCTGTCATTTCACTGATTCGTACTAAATACCGAGCTAATGAATCCCCCTCTTTTTGCCATTGAATCTCCCAATCAAATTCGTCGTAACATTCATAACGATCAACTTTACGAAGATCCCATTGTATTCCGGAAGCTCGTAACATTGGCCCCGATAAACCCCAATTTAGGGCTTCTTCTACACCAATAATACCTATGCCTTCAACTCGTTCTAAAAAAATGGGATTCTGTGTAATAAGCGTTTGATATTCAGCAACCCCAGTTAAAAAATAATCGCAAAAATCCAAACATTTATCTACCCAGCCATGAGGTAAATCAGCAGCGACCCCCCCGATACGAAAAAAATTATGCATCATACGCATACCGGTAGCGGCTTCGAACAGGTCATATATCAATTCTCGTTCTCGAAAAATATAGAAGAAAGGGGTCTGTGCCCCAATATCGGCCATAAAAGGGCCGAGCCATAACAAATGGGAAGCAATACGACTCAATTCCAACATAATAGTTCTGATATAGCTAGCTCTTTTAGGTACTTGAATGTTGCCTAGCTGCTCGGGTCCATTTACAGTTATTGCTTCTGTGAACATAGTAGCTAAATAATCCCAACGCGTTACATAAGGCAAATATTGTATAATTGTTCGATTTTCTGCAATCTTCTCCATCCCTCTATGTAAATAACCCAATATTGGTTCACAGTCAATAACATCCTCACCGTCGAGAGTAACGATCAGTCGAAGAACACCGTGCATTGATGGGTGGTGAGGGCCCATATTGACTATCATAAGGTCCTTTCTTGTAGTTGGCGTAATCATAATTTTTTTCTCGAGTTATTCTTCCATGCATTGCTGAAATTGAAAAGAAGTTCATCAAAATGTAAATAATTAAGTCCAAGTGGGATCCCGTTTCAAATTAACGAGTTTTTCTCTCTCGAATATTCAACTCACTAATTAATTCTTTATACCGTCCTCTATTCTTTTTTGACAAATAGGCCAGTAGTCGTTGCCGCTTTCCCAAAATTTTTCGCAAACCCCTCTGAGATGAAGAGTCTTTTTTGTGCAATTCTAAATGGGAAGTAAGTTTCCTTATCTTAGTGGTGAAACTAAATACTTGAAATTCAACAGACCCCGCGTTTTCTTCTTTTTCTTTTTGAGAAATAACCGAAATGAATGAATTTTTTATCATAAAAAAATTTCCCCTTCTCTTTTTACAGATATGTATTTTACTGATCAGTAATAATAATGCTATTACGGTATATAAATAATCGAATCCAAATTTCTTTCGAAACTCCTATTCGAATCAATCAATCGAATTTGAAATTGGAGGAATAGAAAAGAAAAATAAAAGGTTCACCCTCAATTGAAAACGAGAGACCTAAAATGAAGAAGGTTCTGGTAATTCAGTTCCAGATCTAATTGATAATTGGGACATTATGTATATTTATACATTATTTATATTTATTTCATATTTGTTTGCTTTCATAGACCCTATATTAGTATTAGTAAATAAATTATTAATAATTATATTAATTATTAATACTTATATTATATTTCTATTTTATCTAATTTATCTAATAGATATAGAATTTATTCTATTATATCTATAATCTAGAATTCGATTCTAGATCATAGAGTAATAGAGTATAGGATATATAGAGATAGAGATATATAGAAAAAGTGTATTATCCACGGATTTTCAATAGTGGATACAGGCGGATCCTTAACATACTAAAACAACTGCCATTATTGGTATCAAACCAATAACGACTTATACAAGCTAAATCTTCGAATCGGTAATTAGGCCAAAGAAAGAGTTTGAATTTCAGTAATTTCATTTTATCTCCATCAAGATAATTATTCTCATGTGAAACGTGGCTGATGTTTTGTACACTCTTGTCGTTGCAAAATACTGGCCTTTTATCTACATCATTTCGAGCCTTTGAATCGAAACAAATTAGAATTCGTAATTTTCTGCGACGTCTAAACGATAAAATATTTTCAGGAACAATCAAATCAAAATGATTTTTGTTTCTCTTTAAATCAGTTATTCTTTGGTGTGGTGCTTCATCTAAAATTTTTTTCGAAACATATCGTTGCTTTTGGTATTTTCGATTAGTTTGATGCTTATTTTTATGAACCAATGAAATACCTATGGTTTGATACAGAATCATTTGTCCGTCCTTTTTTCCAGATATACGAATGGGTTCTATAATCAATATTCCGCTTTTCAATAATTCTTGAAAAGTTAAATTCCTTTGAATTACCATTAGATCGAAATTCATTTCTTTCTTTTGAATCGAGGATATAGTAATCTTTCTTGGATCTATCAGTCTAAGGAGGAGACAATATACCTTGATATTATTGATCAGTCTTTGAGTATCGTCCGACCTCAATTGAAAAAGCAAATAGCGTTGCAGGAAGCGATTAAGTTCTACTTGTGTATCGCTTTTGGATTGTTTTTTATTTTTCCCGTTTTTTGTGTCCAATTGTGCATAATTTTCATTACTATCTTTTTGTTGTGGGAGAGCGAGTCTAAGATCTCCTGGCCTTGTGGGTTCTCTTTCTTCTTGATTTCTATGCTCTTTATTTGATGCTACCAAAAAATTTCTTTTTTCTTTTTTGTTGATCTTTTTCTTTTCATTACTATTTTCATTTCTATTCAAATGGAAAAAGACAATTTTGCTTGGTAAAACCCAAGGTTTGCTTTTGTATGTAGTATAAAGGAACACCAGTTCTAGGAAGAACCAAAATTCCAGATTCGATATGGGACGTTTCAACATTTTTTCATTCATTCCCATCCAATCCAAAAATCCTTTTGGGGTTGTTAGTGAATTGATTTCTGGAATCATAAGATAAAAAAGATCTTTTTTAAGAATTATTTGCGAATTTTTAGTACGAATTTGAGTTTTTTGATTCCTATTGATGTCAATCGTCATCCAGCTTGTAATATTTTCTTTTTGTCTAAGATAAAAATTGATAATTTTCCAATCCAAATATTTTCTTTTTTCTAGATCTCTATATAGACTATCAAACCTTCCTAGATTATTAGTAATAAGGGTGTTACTCGGCATATCAAAAAGAGTTTTTTTAGGTGTGGTAGAATAAACCTCTTGGTTCTTATTTTCTTGAAATGAGGATCCATAAAAAAAGCATTCCGCTTTATTTTCAGAATTAAGAAATTTATATGATAAAAGATCAGATCTATAGTATTTCGGAAAATTGTCTTTATTATGAAATAATAAGACTTTCCATTCTTTTTGTTTCTTGGAATTAATTAATTCATTTTTTGCATATGAATGCTGTTTGCTTACATTTTCTTTAGCTATCCGATTTCGATGAACTCTATCTCGCCATTTTTCTGCTATTAATCTAGACCATATAATCTGCGATAAATCAGATTGAGAATGGCCTCGTAACCAGTTTTTCCATTTATTGATTTCATAACCTGGAAGTTGTTTCTCCCTCAATTTCGAATCAACGATTCCTTGTGTTTCAAAAGAATCCTTTATTTGAGGTTGAAGCAAGAAAGGGATTCCTTGACATTGAAGGACAGTTCGTAATTTATACGAGTTAGTCACCTGGAGTTGTGAGAATCTGTAAAATACATATGCTTGTGACACGTAGGATAAGTCATAAAAAATATGTAAATTTCTTTTGCTAACACTTTCAAATGACTTTTTTAGAGTCGAAATAAACCGAATTGTATTTTTCTTTCTTTTATCAATTCTTCCTTCTTTTCTTTCATTATTTAAAAGGAATTTTTGAATAATTTTTTTTTTGAAAAATTCTGTATTTATTCTAGGAATATTAATGATAGATAAAAAAAGATCTGTGTATATTCGTTCAATGAAAAATTTTAGAAAAAGGGGTAATTTATAGATTAATCGAGCATTTATTCTTTTTAAAATCTTTCTTTTTTTGAATTTTT